TAATTCGAATCCCTCGGGCAAAATAAGAACAGCACCCACATTTAACCCTCCCTTTTTCCCATTACCAAGAACTTGTTTCAGTTGCATATCATAAGGAATTCGAAGAACTGCTTCAAATACAGTATCAGGAAGCACAGTTTGGGGAACTTCAATATCCACGGGCTTATTAGCTAAATGGCAATTGGCACATACAATTCGTCCGGTTGCTTCTCGTGGGTTTTCATAACCCTGCTGCGCAAAAATGGGATATGCATTTGAAATAGATGTCCGAGTTATTACGTATATCATGATCGATACAGAAATCGATCGAATCATCTGTTCCTTTACCCAAGAAAAAGTATTTCTATTTTCCATATCCAATCGCAGATCCCAGAATTTCTACAATAAATTAGATAGGTAGCTAAGCTAATCTAGTTCCCTATACACGAGTCTGTTGTCATTCTACTGCAACAGTTGTACTGGAATGATGAATACCTTGAGCAGGTAGAAATGGAAAGAATTTTGCTAAAATGGAAAAGGGCTTTCTTTCTAAAGGAAGAAAGATGCTAATTTGATTAATATCAGGAAATCGAATGAGTTTATGCTTCACTAATTGAATGATAAATGACTACAAGCGAAGGAGATAGACGGTTTAAAGAAAAAAAGATCCAAAATTTAAAACATGTATCTAGAATCACTGGAAAACTACAAACAAAAATAGTGAAAATTAGCTCATTAGGGGCCCATCCAAGATCGTTGTAGACCCAACGAATTAGTAGTTCCCAACCGCGGGTGGAGTGAAATCCAACAAAAAAATCAGTAACTAAAAGAATCAAAAAAGCTTTTATTGAGTCATTTAAGTTATAGAAGAATTCCTGAACCCAAGAATTCAAAATGACAAGTTCCTCTTTACCCAGAAAAAAAGAACCACTTAGAATAGCCAAACAGATTATATTTGTCGAGAAATGCAAAATGATATGGAGATGATCCTCATTATCTATTTTGACCAATTGTATTATTTCCTTGTGTATTCCTATAGGAGGTTTTTGTACATGTGTCTTCGGTTTCTCTTTTATCATTTCGTCCAAGAGAAAAAGTTCTTCTAATTCTATGAATCTTTCTAGAACCTTTTTCTCTTGAATATCAGTTAAGAGAGTTTCAGATTGCCTGGTATTCCACCAATTCTTAATCCAAAGTTCCAGACATTTGTTAAAAGAGAAAGAGACTCCCCAGGGCAAAAGTACGATAAATACAAGATATAGGAAAGAAGGCAATGCTTTCTTTTTTTTCATTTTTGATCTGTAAATTGAGTTGTTAATGAATCTGCTTCATTCGCTGACTCTATTTCATTCGCTGACTCTATATGATATTTCTTTTTATTTGAAGCAAAAATTCTATAACAAGGTTTGAGACCTTGTATCTATTCCTCTTTTTTGTATACTAGTGGAATTTCATTGCATTGGGTTCTTTCTTAGATCTAGATGGAGTGGAATAGAGAAATAGAATAAAAAAAAAGCCCTTTCGGATGAAAATGGAAGAATATTATGCCATATATCTCACTTGGACAAAACAAATTAGAAGCAATTTTCTCTTATCCTCATTTGTTCCTTTCTTTAGATAAATACTCAAAGATCTCCTTACAATAACGAATCCAATTCATTCAATTCATTTCAAAAAAATGAAATCGGTATTGTATTCAAAATACTTCAATTGGTACGCGCAAGAAATAGGCCAATTCGGCAGCTTTTTGTTCAATTTCTCGTGGAGTAAAAAACTTCTCATCAGTACGAGTCAAGGGAATGACCCCCTGGCCCCGGATTTCCATATAAAGGATACGACGAGGATAAAGACCCTCTTTAACCTGAATTCTAATTGATTGGATATCCCGCATAAGGAATCGAAGGAAGACGCGACGTTTTATTCCAGGGAATCCCCAACGAAAAATGCACACTATTCCCTCTTTTCTATCGAATCGGTCATAACCACTGCCTACATTCCACAAAATAGTGCACCACAAGTAGGAGCTAATGAATAGGCCCGCGATTCCGTAGAAAGACATCACGACCCCCTGTGGAAAAAAAAGAATTTGTTGAGACGGAAGTACAGATATCATATTCTTACCAAGATAACTGGAAGCCCCAACCGATAAAAATCCTAGTGAACCTAGAAAAAGAATACAGGCCCAGAAAAAATTACCTCTTTTTCGAGAACCTTTTAGAAGTTCTATCCATATGTGTTCTGATCGCCAATTCATATTAGATATACTAAATCCAGCAGCGGTCGATTGAAATTGAGAGAATAAGCTAAATGATTTTGACTTTACTTTTTTTGATTCTGAAATCGCCTTCAGTAACTAGTACTCCTGTGAAATAATTGGTTAGATACATTGACTTTCTATTCAAAAAATATCTGTTGATCCACTTAAAATAAAACTCGCTATACCCGGCTCCGCATATGCATGCATTTATGCTCGTAGCCTATATCCGCATCCATAGCCGTTTTTCATTTGTGTGTAGAAAGAGCCACATACCCTACCATATTATATTACTTACACTAAAAAATATCTGTATTATGATCCTGCGTGGAAATACATTGAGAAAATTCGGCCCCATCGGTTCTAGACAATCTTATTTTTCTGCACATAAAGAAATAAAGAAGCCATTGCAATTGCCGGAAATACTAAGCCTACTAAAGGCACGAAAATAGAAGGTAAGTTAAAATCCGTCATAGAATAGGTGTCTCAATTCAAATTTACTATTTCTATCTATTCGAAAAATATCTTAGGATTCTTATAATATAATTAAGTATATCTATTATAAGGAATATTGACTATTGTATTTTTTAGTTTGCAAAATAAAGATTTTTTATAGAATAGTATAGAATACTTTAGTATTCTATACTATTCTATAAAAAAAAATGAATGGAATGGATAATAAGAAAATTGCAAAAAAGGAGATTAAAAAGATTTTTTTTTCTTTTCCCGTCCTCATGGCCTTTCTATCCTTCTAATCGAACTTGAAATTGGATTCAAAAGAAAGCGATTGTGAAAATGAAATACCTCTTTCAGAATACCCTTTTAAAAAGGTCTCAGTACGACTTTTAGTCGAATGCGCCCATTTCGAATCCTAAATCAGTTTCGTCTACCTACTTCCACATGCAATACTTCTTCAACCACTCTCGGACCCCCACAAACGCAAGATGCGCGTCAGGTTTTGAAATAAGGATATCCCCCAACCCCAGTATACCGAAACTCGCTCTTATCCTATCCCACCGGTTGTAAGGATTCATACATAGGGCTTTTTAGTTGATTGATAGTGCCGTAAAGTTGAAGCTTTTTTAGACTTTTTTATTAAGCTGTAATTTCCTTCCTGCATACGTGCTCCTCTATCCTCTAGAAGCTCATACAATAATGCGCGGTAAAGGCGGAAAAATAGCATACTCAATCAAAATCAAAGGGCAAATTCTCTTACCTACTACAGATCTCATACTACCCCCTTAGACTTTTTAAGGCGATATACCACCCAAAGGGTATAAAAATGCCGGGTGGAGTTAGCTTTTCGACGAAAACCCGTCCCGTGCAGCGAAGTCCTGTTAGTAAGACCCCGCGCAAGACACAAGAATGGATTATAGAAGAATATTATTCCGAATACTCCTCCGGACGCGTATAGTAGCATTGCGATTCCTAATCTTTTTTCATTGATTCTTTCCCAATAAATAAAGACTTTTTCTGTAAATACTGCGTATTTGATTCCATTATCATATGATAATACTATATTTGTATTTATTTATATATTTGTATTTATTTATTGTATTATACCTTTATATATTCTTTATATATTCTAAATATATAGTTTATATATTTGTATTTATTTATTGTATTATACCTTTATATATTCTTTATATATTCTAAATATATAGAATAGAGGAATCTCGATTTGTCAAGTCTCATGATCGTATCAAGATCCATTTTTATTCGGCTCAATCTTAAAAAAAGATTGAGCCGAGTTTAATTGCAATCAATTAGAAGAATAAAGAAGAATTACTGCATTTCGTAACTGCTTTTTTCTCTTTCTATTTCGCTTCTTTTTTATTTAGACCTTCTTTATATCTAGTTTTATCTACTTATCTAGTTTATCTACCGGCTCGAACTCAAATTTGATCGCCTTCCATATTTCACAAGCTGCGGCTAGTTCAGGACTCCATTTGCAAGCTGCTCGGATAATTTCATTACCTTCACGAGCAAGATCGCGCCCTTCGTTACGAGCTTGTACACAAGCTTCTAAAGCCACCCGATTAGCTACTGCACCAGGTGCATTTCCCCAAGGATGTCCTAAAGTTCCTCCACCAAATTGTAATACGGAATCATCTCCAAAGATTTCGGTCAGAGCTGGCATATGCCAAACATGAATACCCCCTGAAGCCACCGGTATAACACCTGGCATAGATACCCAGTCCTGAGTGAAAAAGATACCGCGAGCACGATCTTTTTCAATAAAATCATCGCGCAATAAATCAACAAAACCTAAAGTCATTTCGCGTTCCCCTTCTAACTTACCTACTACTGTACCGGCGTGGATATGATCTCCCCCAGACATACGCAATGCTTTAGCTAATACACGAAAATGCATACCATGATTTTTCTGTCTATCAATAACTGCATGCATTGCCCGGTGAATGTGAAGAAGTAGGCCATTGTCGCGGCAATAATGAGCCAAAGTAGTATTTGCGGTGAATCCCCCAGTTAAGTAGTCATGCATTACAATAGGAACCCCTAATTCCCTCGCAAATATAGCTCTCTTCATCATTTCTTCGCATGTACCTGCAGTCGCATTCAAGTAATGCCCCTTGATTTCACCGGTTTCGGCCTGTGATTTATAAATTGCTTCGGCACAAAAGACAAAACGGTCCCTCCAGCGCATAAATGGTTGTGAGTTTACGTTTTCATCATCTTTGGTAAAATCAAGTCCACCGCGTAGACACTCATAACACGCTCTACCATAATTTTTTGCGGATAATCCCAATTTTGGTTTAATAGTACATCCCAATAAAGGACGGCCGTACTTGTTCAACTTATCCCTTTCAACTTGGATACCATGAGGCGGACCTTGGAAAGTTTTTGAATAAGTAGGGGGAATTCGCAGATCCTCCAGACGTAGAGCGCGTAGGGCTTTGAAACCAAATACGTTACCCACAATGGAAGTAAACATGTTAGTAACAGAACCCTCTTCAAATAGGTCTAATGGATAAGCTACATAAGCGATATATTGATTTTCCTCCCCAACAACGGGCTCGATGTGATAGCATCGCCCTTTGTAACGATCAAGACTGGTAAGTCCATCAGTCCAAACAGTTGTCCATGTACCAGTAGAAGATTCGGCAGCTACTGCAGCCCCTGCTTCTTCGGGCGGAACCCCGGGCTGAGGAGTTACTCGGAATGCTGCCAAGATATCAGTATCCTTGGTTTCATACTCCGGGGTGTAATAAGTCAATTTATAATCCTTAACACCAGCTTTAAATCCAACACTTGCTTTAGTTTCTGTTTGTGGTGACATAAGTCCCTCCCTACAACTCATGAATTAAGAATTCTCACAACGACAGGGTCTACTCGATATGGATTAGGCGTAAATGAAACCTTTGCAAAAATCTTTTAAAACAAAAAGGGTATTCAATTAATATCAACTCATTAAAGAAAATGGAGAGCATGCTTAAGTTAATGAATATGTTTCATTCATATATAATGCGTACACCCTGTGTATGTTCTATCCTATAGGAATTCTACTATAGGAATTCGATAGGAATTGAGTTGTTGTTATGGTAAGTTAACATGGTTCGTTATTAAACCATGGATTTGATTCACCAAATCCATCATTATTGTATACTCTTTGATAGATATAGCGCAACCCAAATCAATCCCTAATCCTTATTTTACAAGTTCTTAATAGGCCCCTTTCTTATTTTGAATGTAAATACCTAAATACTAAGAAAATTCTCTGTTGACAGCAATCTATGCTTCACAGTAGTATATATTTTGTATATCGAAGTCCTAGATAGGAAAGTAGAGTAGGGACAGATCCTCCACAAAAGGCGAAATGTATATGAAAAAAAAGATTGATTGAACTTTCCAACGGACTCATTCCATGAGTAAACGATTGAATGGGATTCGCTTGGGCAACGAAATCAAGTCCTCGTCCCCCTTTCTCTCTTATTGAATTAACTAATTCATTTCCTTTTGACTTTTGGATTTTTGGCTATTTTTTTGGATTTGATTTGGCATTATTCAACAAGAATAAATTCGAGAAATTCCTTTTTTTTTTTGAAAATTATGTGATAATTATGAGAACCAATCCTACTACTTCTCGTCCCGGGGTTTCCACAATTGAAGAAAAAAGCATAGGGCGTATCGATCAAATTATTGGACCCGTGCTGGATATCACTTTTCCCCCGGGCAAGTTACCTTATATTTATAACGCTTTGGTAGTCAAGAGTAGAGACACTGCCGGTAAGCAAATTAATGTGACTTGTGAGGTACAACAATTATTAGGAAATAATCGAGTTAGAGCTGTAGCTATGAGTGCTACAGACGGGTTGATGAGAGGATTGGAAGTGATTGACACGGGAGCTCCTCTCAGTGTTCCAGTCGGTGGAGCTACTCTCGGACGAATTTTCAACGTTCTTGGGGAACCTATTGACAATTTGGGTCCTGTAGATATTAATGCAACATTCCCTATTCATAGATCTGCGCCTGCCTTTATCGAGCTAGATACGAAATTATCCATCTTTGAAACAGGTATTAAGGTGGTCGATCTTTTAGCTCCTTATCGACGTGGAGGAAAAATAGGACTATTTGGGGGGGCTGGAGTAGGTAAAACAGTACTCATCATGGAATTAATCAACAACATTGCTAAAGCTCATGGAGGCGTATCCGTATTTGGCGGAGTAGGGGAACGGACTCGTGAAGGAAATGATCTTTATATGGAAATGAAGGAATCCGGAGTAATTAATGAAAAAAATTTTGAGGAATCAAAGGTAGCTCTAGTCTATGGTCAAATGAATGAACCGCCGGGAGCTCGTATGAGAGTTGGTTTAACTGCCCTAACTATGGCAGAATATTTCCGAGATGTTAATAAGCAAGACGTGCTTCTATTCATCGATAATATCTTTCGTTTTGTTCAAGCAGGATCGGAGGTATCCGCCTTATTAGGGAGAATGCCCTCCGCAGTGGGTTATCAACCTACTCTTAGTACAGAAATGGGTTCTTTGCAAGAAAGAATTGCTTCTACAAAAAAGGGATCCATAACTTCGATCCAAGCAGTTTATGTACCTGCGGACGATTTGACCGACCCTGCTCCTGCCACAACATTTGCACATTTGGATGCTACTACCGTACTTTCCAGAGGATTAGCTTCCAAGGGTATTTATCCAGCAGTAGATCCTTTAGATTCAACCTCAACTATGTTACAGCCTCGGATCGTTGGCAACGAACATTATGAAACTGCGCAAAGAGTTAAGGAAACTTTACAACGTTACAAAGAACTTCAGGACATTATCGCAATTCTTGGGTTGGATGAATTATCAGAGGAGGATCGTTTAACTGTAGCAAGAGCACGAAAAATTGAACGTTTCTTATCACAACCGTTCTTTGTGGCAGAAGTTTTTACCGGTTCTGCAGGAAAGTATGTTGGTCTTGCAGAAACAATTAGGGGATTTCAACTAATCCTTTCCGGAGAATTAGACGGCCTACCCGAACAAGCTTTTTATTTGGTGGGTAACATCGATGAAGCTAGCACGAAAGCTATAAACTTAGAAGAGGAGAACAAATTGAAGAAATGAAATTAAATCTTTATGTACTAACTCCTAAGCGAATTATTTGGGATTGTGAAGTGAAAGAAATCATTTTATCTACTAATAGTGGCCAAATTGGCGTATTACCAAACCACGCCCCCATTAACACAGCTGTAGATATGGGTCCTTTGAGAATACGCCTCCTCAACGACCAATGGTTAACGGCGGTTCTGTGGAGCGGTTTTGCGAGAATAGTTAATAATGAGATCATCATTTTAGGAAATGATGCGGAACTGGGTAGTGACATTGATCCGGAAGAAGCTCAACAGGCACTTGAAATAGCCGAAGCTAACTTGAGTAGAGCTGAGGGTACGAAAGAGTTGGTTGAAGCGAAGCTAGCTCTCAGACGAGCTAGGATACGAGTCGAGGCTATCAATTGGATTCCCCCATCCAATTGAATACAATCCAATGGTTTAGTTGATACAAAGAAAAAGGGAAGAGGGGTAGAAAAAGTTATTAGATAGCGAAGCGAAGTAAGTCCAATGCTATCTAGTAATTTTTCTACCTACCTACCTACTATTGGATTTGAACCAATGACTCCCGCCGTATGAAAGCAATACTCTAACCACTGAGTTAAGTAGGCAATTTATCACCACAAAGGAAGACCCATTACTTCGATCGATTATAGATCGAATCCTTTTTATAAGCAATACTGCTCCGTTATTGGTATGTTATATAGTAAACAGATCAAAGGGATATCCTCTGGCATTAGAGAATATTCATCTTGACAAGAAATTATCTATATGTTAAGATATCTCTGACAAGGGCTATAGCTCAGTTCGGTAGAGCAACTCGCTTACACGTGCGCCAACGCTTTTCAAGGGAGCTTATTATGCAATGAACATAATTGATCTTATTGCAAAATCAATGTCTTACTTCATGGATTCGAGAGAATAGGAGAACAGTAGCCTGACAAACAGTCGGTTCAGTCCGATTCAGGTGCCAATTCAGGTGCCTAATCAAATAGAACCCTTATTGATTTGCTAGTTGATAAGGTAAATATCCAGCCCACTAAATGCTAGGCGTAATGAGGATAAGGGCCTCCAAAAAACTTCTTTTCGTTCTATGAACTTTAAGGTGTATGAAGTCTCATAGTCAACTCTTGCAGCGGAACGATAGAGACTCCATTTCACTTAGGTTGATTTAATTTAGGCCGGAGGCAGACCTAAGTCAAGGTAATCCTCCTTTGAAACACTTTGGTATTGCTCCTAGATAGATCATAATACAAATAATCAATCAGAGCACAGGGAGCCATCTCATTATCTTTCCGTAAAGAAAAACTATGGTGGACTAACTGATCTTTACATCAGTTGATGAAAGAGCCCAATGCAAAAAAATGCATGTTGGGTCTTTGAAACAGTTCAAATCATTTTGATAATAATCCGTTTGATCTGTTTTACCGAGAAGGTCTACGGTTCGAATCCGTATAGCCCTAATATGTCCTTTTTTTAGATTTTAGGATAGAGATCCTATGTTTCCTTTAGTATAGTTTTCATTTCCTCATTAGTACTTGTTTATAGACTGGACGGTCGCTTGCGCCATAGAATAGAGATAAAAGCATTACCACAGGCTCATTCATCGAAAATCTTAGAGACAGGAAAAGAAAAACGAATTTCTATCAAATCAATAGAAGGAAGGATCCCTTACCTGATTTGAATTCCATCCTCCTTCAAATAGGATATGCTCTAAGTCCCTAGACTTCCCTATAATAACTGCAATGATTTTCTCCATCTTGCAAATTCCTACTTTGTTTGAAGTATAGTACTTTGCTTATATATACATTATCTAAATATACATTATCTAAATCGATCTACTTTAAATAAAATAGAAAAATTGAAATAAAATCCAAAAATAAAGAAAGAGTAAATAAGAAAACAGAATATTCTGTCTCATAGTTCTGAAATAGAGTTCTTTATTTTTATAGTATTACTCCTCATTAGGCTGCATACATTAGTCATCCTATCTTAATTAGGTTCTAATTATAAATAGAATGGAAATCAAAAAGAAAGGGAGTCGGGATTCCATTGGATGAATCTTTAAAGAAGACAGGGCACAGAGGAAACAAAGGCTAAACTAAGTGCTTTGGTTTGAGCAAAACGGATTCTTGTTTCACCGAGGAAAAGAGAGAAGTTCTGGATAAATTGACAACGCTGACTTGAATTGACTAATTCAGTTCCGC